ATTCTAGTAGGAATTCTCTTATCCCATTCGGAAAGATACCATCTCATAATTATCTATGGCTGTTTATGTCTATAGCATGACCACTTGAAAAATGTGGAGGAAAGTCGGGCAAATGGCCGATACTACTGGAAGGATTCCTCTTTGGATAATAGGTACTGTAACCGGTATTGTTATAATTGGTTTACTTGGTATTTTCTTTTATGGTTCATATTCCGGATTAGGTTCATCTCTGTAATAACCGGATGAACTAGGTTATAGACATGAAAGTATAAGAACTCAACGGGATCCCGTTGAGTTCTTAATAATCAATAATCATAATATTTTTTTATGATTGATGTTCTGAATCAATTACTCAAAAGTATCTGTGAATACTTTTAAAATGAAAATAAAGAAGGAATCACTCGATTTCCGTTTTTTGGATGACTCACAATTCTATATAGTTCTACATATATGGATTTCTATCGATTAGATATCACTTTCTATACTACCTAATCTTAATTTAATCAAAGTTTCCTTTTTTCTATTTTCGAAGTTCTATTTGGTCAATAAATTTACCGATATTTTTGTTTGTCCACTACTTAATTAACATGTTAAATCTATTAACACGATAAATCGAAAAAAGGTTATGATAAACAAAAAAAAATGTAACCTATGAATAGGAATTTTTGACGAATAGGATCAAGAATCATTATTAATTCGACACAAGACGGGATTGTGTAAAATCCCTTTTCTTGTGTCAAAGACTAGGAGACGCACAACCCCCCCCCTAAACTCCCGTTCCTTTCATTTCTGCTTTGGTTTATATTCTCATTCTCCGCTTATTTATCTTTTGTTTTGACTCTATTCAAATATAAAACTACGGATTCATTCTATATCACTTCGATTTTGATTGAAAAAACAAAGAAGAGATAAGTAAAATCAAATAGTCGTCTTGACAATATACACATCATAACCAGTAGAAGTAATTTCCGAAATACGAAAAAAGAAACAAACAAAATTTTTTTGATCATACACAATTACATAATATAATTGCCAATAAAAGTTTATTTATTTTTAGAGTTTGGTGTTGAAAAATTTGCGGATCTAGAAATTCATTTCGGACAATTGAACCTTCTCAAACTGTTTCTTTTTAAGAACCAAAAAGATTTGTGCAAAAATAACGGATGCCAAGAAGAGCAAGAGGCCTTGGACCCGTAATGGATCTTGAAGTACTACTTCTGCATCCCCCTGACCAAATCCGCCCACATTAGGATTACTCGTTAATGGTTGATCAAGTTTGATGGATTCGCCCTCAGAAACAAGAAGTTCCGGCCCCGGAGGGATAATATCAACCACTTGACGTCCATCCAATGCCTCCACTATGGTTATTTCGTATCCCCCTTTTTCTTTTCGTATGATTTTACTTACTATACCTGCGGCGGTAGCATTATAAACATTGTTGTTACTCTTGCTCCCGTCGGGATAAATCTGCCCCCTTCCTCTGTTCCCGCCTACGTATATGGGATATTTTAAGAAATGAGCGTCTTTCTTAGTAGCGGGATCAGGGGAAAGAATAGGAAAGGTGATTTCACTATATTTCTGACCAGGAACAGGACCTATCACAAGAATATTTTTTTTAGTAGGGCGGTAACTTTGAAAAGACAGATTTCCTATCTTTTCTTTAATCTCGGGCGAAATACGATCGGGCGGGGCTAGTTCAAACCCCTCGGGTAAAATAAGAACAGCCCCCACATTCAAAGCCCCTTTTTTACCATTAGCAAGAACTTGTTTCACTTGCAGATCATAGGGAATTCGAACAACTGCTTCAAATACAGTATCCGGAAGTACCGCTTGTGGAACCTCGATATCCACGGGTTTATTAGCTAAATGGCAATTGGCACATACAATACGGCCCGTTGCTTCTCGTGGATTTTCATAACCCTGCTGTGCAAAAATCGGATAGGCATTTGAAATGGGTGCCTGAGTTATTATATATATCATGAGCGATAGAGAAATGGATCGAGTAATCTTTTTCTTTATCGACGAAAAGGTTTTTGTAGTTTGCATGGTCCAATCATTGATCCCGAAATTTTTTACAATAAAATTAGGTAGGTCGCTAGTAGAGTTCCCTATCTAGAATTTTGCTATTTACTTAAATACTTTTTCTGAAATATTGGAGAAATCCCTTGGCTGGCAAGAAAGAATAAGTACAATTTTGAGTGTTTGTTTTGCTTATGTACAAAGTAACAAAAATATTCTAATTTGGTCGTTCGATCATTTTTCAGTCATTCATTGAATGATAAATCACTACAAGTGAAGGAGATACGCGATTTAAATAACGAAAGATCCAATATTTAAAAATTGTATCTAAAATAACTGGAAAAGTAGAAACAAGACCGGATATAATTTGATCATTATGAGCAAATCCAAAATTTTTGTAGACAGAGCCAATCATTAATTCCCAACCGTGGGGCGAATGGAATCCTATACACAAATCAGTTAATAAAAGAATAGAAAAGGCTTTTATTGTGTCGCTTAAGTTATATAGGAATTCTTGAACCCAAGAGTTAAGAAGCACAAGTTCTTCATTACCTAGAATAGAATAACCACTTAGAATAACGAAACAGATTATATTTGTCGAGAAGTGAAAAATTGTATGGATACGATCCTCGTTGTGCATCTTGATCAATTCGGTTGTTTCTTTATAGATTTCGACGCGAAGCTTTTGAAAATGGGTTTCTGGGTATTCCTTTATCATTTCCTCCAAACGAAAGAGTTCCTCTAAGTCTATGAATTTTTTTAGAATACTCTTTTCTTGAATATCATTCAAAAAAATTTCGGATTGGCTAATATTCCACCAATTAGTAATCCAAGATTCCAGACTTTTTTTAAATGAGAGAGAGATCCACCAAGGCAAAAATACTATAAATGCAAGATATAGAAGGGAAATGAATACTTTCTTTTTTGCCATTTTTTTCGTCTGTGAATTTTTGAAGTTTTAATGAACTCACCCCATGCATCGACTCTATATGATATTTCTATCAAGCATAAGTTATATCCCAAGTCATCGAGTCCATTAATCTAATCTATTTCGAGGTTTTTATTTGTGATGCAGTATAGTGGTTAGGTTAGTTCTTGAATCTAGAAAGAATAGAGAAATCAAATAAGAAAGAGCCCACTTCAAATTAATATTAATCGGATTTCGAGACGAAAGAACTCCCATTCTATTAAATAAAATAGCAAATATTTCGATTTCAAAAAAAAAAAATTATGGACACAAAAATTTTCGTTTTAGGCTTGCTTCGTATACGTTTATTTTGGCTTGAATCGGCATTCAGAACAAACTTCCATTAAGTTATGGTGTAGAAAAAAAAGGGTTCTTGAGTTTTTTCCCTCTGGCAAAGTATTCGTTTTTTAGTTCCTTTTTTCAAAATACTTCAATTGGTACGCGCAAGAAATAGGCCAATTCAGCAGCTTTTTGTTCAATTTCTCGTGGAGTCAAATTTTCATCAGTACGCGTCAAGGGAATGGCCCCCTGGCCTCTGATTTCCATATAAAGGACCCGACGAGCAAAAAGACCCTCTTTATTTTCTATTCTGATGGACTGAATATCTTTCATAAGGAATCGCAGGAATATGCGACGGTTTTTTCCAGGAAATCCCCAACGAAAAATACACACTATGCCCTCTTTTATATCGAATCGATCATAACCACTACCCACATTCCACGAAATTGTGCACCACAAGTAGGAGCTAATAAAAAGACCCGCGATCCCATAGAAAGACATCACGATCCCTTGTGGAAAAAAATTTATTTGCTGAGAAGGAAATAAAGATATAAAATTCCTACCAAAATAACTGGAGGTTCCAACCAATACAAAACCTAATGAACCTAAAAAAAGAATAAGGGCCCAACCAAAATTACTTATTTTTCGAGATCCCGCTATAAGTTCTATCCATATACGTTCTGATCGCCAACTCATATTCTCACTAGACCTAGTTGCATTTTATTTGAATTGGAAGAATAACAAAAATAAATTTTATTTTACTTTTTTTGTTTCCGAAACAACTCTCATCAACCAGCACTACTACGATGTAAACCTTTTAGAAAAATTCATCGAATTGCTTAGATCAAAACTAAAAAAAAAAACCTCTCTTTCATACGATTTGATTTCCTATAGATATCCCCATATAGATATATTTACTTTACATTTCCGAAATTCTTCTCGATACCAATCCATTTGAAAATTGTTATAATTCATTTACCCATATATCATATTTACACATACATAAGAGCTTATGCTCGAAATAAACCACATGTTATACCATATTCTACGAAATAGATATGGGTGTTATGATGAAAATAAGTTAAAAAAATAATAATTGGATAAGAGGTGTCCCTATAGTATCTAAAAAATCTTGTTTTTTTGAACATAAAGAGATAAAGAAACCATTGCAATTGCCGGAAATACTAAGCCCACTAAAGGCACAAAAACGGAGGGAAAGTTGTTGAGAGTTATCATTGAATGGGTACCTCGATTTAATATTTGTACCTGTTATTTTTATTTATTGTTTTCTATTCTAACTTTATAGTGTTATAAAGATATTTTATTTTATAATTCATATATTTTTATAATTCATATATAATAATTATATATAATTATTATACTTATATTATACTAAGTATACCTAAGTGAGTATATACCAAAATAAGGAATATATAAGTCTATGTTTTAATATTTTTTTTTTATTTAATAAGTATTTATTAAACAAAAAATATGTAAATAAACGGACTTATTCGCCTTTCTACACGTTTCTACACGAAATATATGTATGATAATCCACCCTTTTATTATTCATATTATTAGTTAGTTTCATGCTCTTGTCTTATAATTTCGGAATTTAAATTTCAAAAAATTGATTGCGTTTTATTAATTACTTAAATAATTAATAAATTTAGACCCTACTCTACAGCTCTCCTTAATCTAAGTTTGATTCAAAGGAAAGAAAGCATGTAGTCGA